TTCCGGAGAAATACGATCGGAGGGGGCTAATTCGAATCCTTCAGGTAAAATAAGAACAGCCCCCACATTCAAAGATCCCCGTTTCCCATTAGAAAGAACCTGTTTCAGTTGGATATCATAGGGAATTCTAACAACTGCTTCAAATACAGTATCCGGAAGTACCGCTTGTGGAACCTCAATATCCACGGGCTTATTGGCTAAATGACAATTGGCGCATACAATACGCCCAGTAGCTTCTCGTGGATTCTCATAACCCTGTTGTGCAAAAATGGGATATGCGTGTGAAATAGATGTCCAAGTTATTACATATATAAATATAATGACCGATACGAAAATGGATCGAGTCATCTGTTCCTTTATCCAAGAAAAGATATTTCTATTTTGCATGGTCCAATCATTGATCCCGAAAATTTCTACAATAAATTGGGTAGGTTGCTAGTAGAGTTCCCTATCCACGATTCTGCTATTTTACTGGGATCCAGGAGTAATTTCCCGGATCGGTAGAAACTTAAAAAATAAGTAACATTTTGAATGGTTTGTTTATGTACGAAGTCAAAAAAACATTATGATTAGATTTATATCAGTAGATCATTTTTAGTCATTCATTGAATGATAAATGACTACAAGTGACGGAGATACACGATTTAAATAACGGAAGATCAAATATTTTAAAATTGTATCTAGAATGACTGGAAAGGTGGAAACAAGACCAGATATAATTTGATTATTATGATAAAATCCAAAATCCTTGTAGACAGAACCAATCATTAGTTCCCAACCATGAGGCGAGTGGAATCCAATACATAAATCCGTTAATAAAAGAATAGAAAAAGCTTTTATTGTGTCGCTTAAGTTATAGATAAATTTCCGAACCCAAGAATTAATAATACCAAGTTCTTCATTACCCAGAATAGAATAACCACTTAGAATAGCGAAGCTTATTATATTTGTCGAAAAATGTAAAATGGTATGGATATGATCCTCATTGTACATTTTGACCAATTGGATCGTTTCTTTGTGTATTCCTATATGAAGCTTTTGTATATGTGTATCGGGGTACTCCTTTATCATTTCGTCCAAAAGGAAGAGTTCTTCTAATTCTATGAATTTTTCCAGAACGTTCTTTTCTTGAATATCATTTAAAAAAACTTCGGATTGCCCAGCATTCCACCAATTAGTAACCAAAGATTCCATACTTTTATTAAATGAGAAAGAAATCCACCAGGGCAAAAAAACTATAGATGTAAGATATAGAAGGGGGTTGAATGCTTTCTTTTTTGGCATTTTTAATCTGTGAATTGTTAATGAAACCACCTCATTCCTCGATTCTATCCAATCTGATATTTCCATGAAACATGAGTTCTATAACAAACAGGGTATTGAATCCACAGACCCCCTTTATTTTATTTAATTTAAATTGAATTAGAATTAAAGGGCTAATCCTTAGATCTGGAAACAATATTTTTTTATTATGTCTTCATTCGAAGCAATTGTATCCTTTCGCTGAATGCCCTAACGAGCCACTTCAAGTCAAGAAATGCATATTTTTAGAATTTCGAGAAAAAACAAAAACAGAATTGAATTACAAGATATGATCCATCTATATCTAACATATCAATTAAAAAATATTGGACCCCAAAAATATGAAGTATATATATAGTCTTAGTTTTTCGGATATATATGATGAATCCATACTTAGTATACTTGTTACGAGTATGAAAAAATGGAGTTGATTTCCATATCCAATCCATCAAAAACTTTTGGTGGAAAAAGCGCTTTGTTTTCTGTTTTCTGGTTGTTTCACACGCGTCTGCTTTTGCTCGAATGAGCGACCTGAAAAAACAAAACAGAACTCAATGCTGCGAAAGCATTCATTCTTCAATTCATTTCAAAATACTTCAATTGGTACGCGCAAAAAATAGGCCAATTCCGCAGCCTTTTGTTCAATTTCTCGTGGAGTCAAATTCTCATCAGTACGAGTCAAAGGAATGGCACCCTGGCCTCTGATTTCCATATAAAGTACACGCCGGGAATAAATACCTTCTTTAACCTCTATTCTAATCGACTGAATATCTCTCATAAGGAATCGAAGAAAGATTCGACGATTTCTTCCAGGGAATCCCCAACGAAAAATACACACTATTCCTTTTTTTCTATCGAATCTATCATAACCACTACCCACATTCCACGAAATTGTGCACCACAAATAGGAGCTAATGAACATACCCGCGATCCCATAGAAAGACATCACGATCCCTTGTGGGAAAAAAAGGATTTGCTGAGAAGGAAATAAGGATATCAGATTCCTACCAAGGTAACTAGAAGTTCCAACCAATAAGAATCCCAGTGAACCTAAAAAAAGGATACAGGCCCAACATAAATTACTTGTTTTTCGAGACCCCATTATAAGTTCTATCCATATATGTTCTGATCGCCAGTTCATACTAGATCCAGTTGTTTAATTTTATTGAAATTTAGAGAATAACCAAAATTTGACTTTCTTTTTTTGTTCCTGAAGCAACTCTTATCAACTAGCACTCTTATTATGATGTGAACCATTAGGAGTAATTCATCGAATCGCTTAGATATAAAAAAGGATCCCCCTCATATAATCCCACTATAGATATCTACATACATAGAGATATTTTTACTTTCCATTTCATACATCTGCGGACCCCCTTTTTGGTATATAATCTATTTATCCCCATATATCATCCCATGATGTTTCCACGCGCATAATAGCTCTTTCATTTGTGTTCGGAAGAATCCACATGTTGTATCCTATGTCCACTAAATAGATAGATAAATTTAAATAGATATAGATATCTGTATTATGACCCAAGTCCGAGTCTTGAAAAAAAAAAATGAACGAGATTTTGTCCCGTCGAATCTAGATAATCTTGTTTTTTTGAACATGAAGAGATAGGGAAGCCATTGCAATTGCTGGAAATACTAGACCCACTAAAGGCACAAAAAAAGAGGGTAAGTTGAAAGTTGTCATAGAATGGATACCTCGATTTAATATTTTGTACCTGTTATAAAGATATCTTATGATAAGTATATCTATTATCAGTATATAATAATAGGTACAAGAAACGTAGAACTAAATAAGTGTACCTATTCACTTTTATATAATATATATTTATTATTATTGTTCTCTTATACTTATCTTCTAATAAATACCAAAAAAGGTTCTTACTTGGAGAATAATTATATCTATAAAAAATACGTAATGTAATAAAATAACATGAATTTTTCCTAATTTAGGAGAAAAATTCACTCTTTTATCCTATTGATAGAGCCTTCCCGATTACTAATCATGCATTATATAGGTAGAAATAAAATGGATCTGTAGCAAATAAGAAAAGTGATTATCAACAACTTATGATCCGTTATACAATTGTATTTTATAACCTCAAGTAAAACTCCGTGCTTATTATTTTTTATTTTCACTTTGATTACCATAAACTAAATAAAATTGAAACTAAATACTTGTAAACTTCAAATAAAAAAAACAGAATTAAATGATCTACTTGATTCAATTTTGATTCAAAGGACAGAAACCGTGAAGCTGAAATAACTCACTCAGAACACCCTTTAAAGGATTACGTGGTACGATTGGGTCGAATAAGCCCTTATGGAATAAATACTCAGCTTCTTGTGACCCATCAGGTACTGTCTTATTCAATGTTTGTTCAATTACTCTTTTACCTGCAAATGCAATGTAAGCATTAGGTTCGGCAATAATGATATCTCCTAACATACCAAAACTGGCAGTCACCCCACCGGTTGTAGGAGATGTAAGGATTGATACGTAGAATAACTTTTTATTTGATTGATAATCATATAAAGCTGAAGATATTTTAGCCATTTGCATCAAGCTCAAACTTCCTTCTTGCATGCGGGCTCCCCCCGAAGCACACACTATAATAAGGGGTAGAGATCTATTAGTAGCATATTCGATCAAACGGGTGATTTTCTCGCCTACTACGGATCCCATACTGCCCCCCATAAACTGAAAATCCATAATCCCAATTGCGATGGAAATACCGTTTAATTGACCTATGCCTGTTTGAACAGCCTCAGTTAACCCTGTCTTTTTTTGATAAGAATCAATACGATCTTTATAAGGCTCCTGCTCCGAATGAAATTCAATGGGGTCCACCGAAACCATGTCCTCATCCATAGCATCCCAAGTGCCTGGATCAATCAAAAGTTCGATTCTTTCTGAACTACTCATTTTCAAATGATATCCACATTGTTCACAAATATTCCGTTTTAACCTAAAAAATTTCTTATAATTTAATCCATAACAATTTTCGCATTGAACCCACAAATTCCTGTATTTTTGACTTATATCGAGATCACTTCCACTTGCGCTAGTTTGTATACTGATGAAACTATCACTGTCAATACTATTTACGCTTTCACTACAAATGTAACTATAAATGTAATTCTTACTGTAATTGTCACTACCGCTTGAAATGGCACTATCAATATGGATTTCAGAACGAAGATAACTCTCAATGCAACTAGTAATGTGATTATTCCAACTATATTGAGTATCATACATGTAACGATTGTAGTAGTGATTGTCACTCTTAGGTCCATCATTCGGATAACTATAATTTAGGCAACTAGAAAAAAAACCGCCCAATTCACTCAAAAAAGAACGATCGTCTTCAACCTCAAAAATAAAATTTTCAATATCCAAATATATGGAATAATTTTCACCATTACTATCCTTAACTAAAAAAGTGTCATCACAGATCAAACTCCGAATGTTGCTGACACCAAATAAAGGATCAATATTATTAGAGCTGTCACTATCAATCCAACCATGAATCATGTTATTTATAACAGGGTCTTCACCCCCATTTGTATTTCCAACGGGTCGAATACCCTCTAGTGATTTACTTAACCCGCACCCGTGTTCTAACTCCTCCTTAAACAACATCGAATTGAACCGCCATTTTTCCATAGAGCCTTCCCGCCCTCCT